ACATAATGCATGAAAGTATCCTTGAGAAAGCATAGGATCTTCTGAAAAGAATTACAACACACTACTATAAGATGCTCTATTTTTACATAGAAATGTGTTCGCTCAAGAAAGACTCCAGAGGATGTTGATCGTAAATAAGAAGATTGTTTACGAATAAATAGGAATAAATATTCGCATTCATATACATAAGAATTATATAGGAACCAAAGGAATTTTTTCTTTATTTTTGAAAAGGCGTAAATGAATTTCTTTGAAGTAACGAGACTATTCAAATTATGATATTCGTGGAAAAGAAATCGCAATAAATGCAAAGAAGGAACATCCTTGATCCAGCATTGAAGTACTTGAACCAAGATTTCCAGATGTATGGGATGAGGTATTAGTAGATCTGACACATAATTCAAATGTAAAAATTTGTCCTCTAAAAAGGGAAATATTGAATGAATAGATCGTAAATTCTGATATTTTAGTATTTTTTTTGCTTCAGAAGATTCAGAAAAAGATACTAATTGCGACGAGAATGGAATTTCCAGAATGACTCCAAAACCTTCTGATACCATTTGAGAAGAAAAATGAGAAGAAAAAAAATTCTTGTACTCCCAAAATTCTTTTTTGTTAGAATCATTAAACGAAGAAATAAAAAAATTCTGTTGATACATTTGAGTAATTAAACGTTTCACAAGTACTAAACTAGATTTATTGTCATAACCAATAATTTCCACGGGTTCGTAAAAAATAAAACTATTGAAGTTATGATCATGAGCAAGTGAGTAAATATACTCCTGAAAGAGTAGCGGATATAGGAAGTTTTGTTGCCGAAATCCAGAAATTTTTCCATTTACGTACATTTATACTGATGAAAACAAAAACAAAAAAGGGAGTCGCTTCTTGTGTTATTGTTATTAAATGATAACATAGTGCAATATGGTCAGAACGGCGTATGTGTATTGTATATTATACGTAGTATATTCTTTATACTTTTATACTATACTAGAACTATAAATAACACTGTAGTATATTAGTGTATTATTAGTATATACAGTAATATACAGTATTACACTACAGTAATACAATTACATTACATTTTTTTTTAGATATCCTTTATTATAAATTATAAAATTCTATACCTATACTTTATTATTATTATAATTATTATATATTATAATTTATTATATTATAATAATATAATAATATATTTATTATATTTATATTTATTATTTATATATATTTATATATTATAATTTATTATAAATTATAATAATATATTTATATTTATTATTTATATATTATTATTTATTATTTATATATTATTATTATATTTTATATTATATATAATTATATATTATATTATATATTATATATAATTATATATATTATATTTATATATTTATTTATTTATTATTTATATTTTATTTATTTTAAGATATCTTTTATATTATACTTTTATATTATATTATATTTTTTATATTATATTATATATTATTATATATACATACTGTTATATTTATATTGATTGTGATGTAAATAACGTAATGGTAAAAAGATTATATAGATTATATAAAAATAAAAGTTAAGAACAAATAAAGAATATATACCCCGGAGACAGAGAGCCCAATCAACAGATCTTTTTTCTTTCCCTTTCTATACAATCGGATTTATTGTTAATATAACTAGAATAACAATAAAAGAAATAAAGAAAATCTAAAATAACAAGAAGAAAAATAAGGAAAAGGTATAAAATCTTTTATTTTCGCAACCCGATCGCTCTTTTGACCTTGGAATAAATTTTTTTTATCAGTATACTATTTCTTAGTACACATCTGTCTTAAATTTAAAATAAAGAATAATTAGGATTCAAGAAAAAAAAAGAATCAATGGTCCACTCACAATTAACAAGAGAACCTTTTCCCGCATCAGGCACTAATCTATTTTTAACGTCTAATTAGATCGGGTCTTCATTCAAATTAATTCAAATTAAGAAGATAAGCTCGTTACTTTTTCGTCTTACTCGAATTGGAGCCATAAGGCTCTATCCATTTATTCACTAGACCCAACTAGAATTCTTATGTTATATTATGAGTATTAAATTTTTTTATGATTATTTTATTTATTAAAATTATATTTCATATTTAACGACATGCTCTTTTTTCCATTCATTACCTTTCAGGATCAGTCGCGTTCTTATAAACTCTACCAATAGTCTTGACGAATTCCTTCCTTCATCCAAATGTGTAAAAGATCATAGTCGCACTTAAAAGCCGAGTACTCTACCGTTGAGTTAGCAACCCGGATCTATATGATGTGTAGATATGATCAAAATAAAAATAAAATAAAAATCAATGGAATTGAACTGCACAACTACATCAAAACATGGAACTAGGAAGAAAACCAATCTAAACAACAAAATATCAATAGGATCCGGTTCAAAAAACAAGAGATTCAAAATAGAATTGGCAAATTGACAAACCACTTATCTACGAGATAATTATATCTGTTCGATACGCCATTGTCAATATGAATGGACTTTTTATAAAAAAAAAAAAATATTAATATTTAATAAATTAAATAAATAAAATAAAATCTAAATATTAGTAATATAATTAATATAATAATATAATATAATATAATATATAATTATATAATAATAAATATAATATAATTAGAATTAAATAAATAATTAGAATTAAATAAAATATTGTATTGGATATTATTAGATATTGGATTAGCACAACACAAATGATAAATAAGAGATTTGAGCGTAAAAAATAAGGTAGATATAAAATATAGAAAAAAAAAATATCAGGTTTCCTTAATCAAAAAATAAATAAAAATAAATAAAGGTACAATACAAATACAAGAAGAAAGATTACCCCCCCCCTGTTGGGGGGGGGGTTCCACAACAAGAAAAAAAGAAATAAAATAAACTAAATTAAGTAAGAATAAGATTAAGATAGAACAAGAAAAGACCAAACTTTGAATAAAGAATTACACAAGGATAGGTACTAAGGATAGGTACTAGCTTTTTCTATTCATGACTTTTATTCTGATCAAAATAAACTCGAAATTATTTATTTAAAGAGTTCTGCCTTCCTTAAAATATTATGAACAGTTCCTGTGGGTTGAGCACCCTTTTCAAGGAAATATAGAATAGCAGGAACATTTAAATAAGTTTGATTATTTATCGGATCATAAAAACCCACTTTTCGAAGATCTCTTCCTTCTCTTCGGGATCGAACATCAATTGCAACGATTCGATAGATGGCTCATTGGGATAGATGTAGATAAAGGATGCCCCCCCTAGAAACGTATAGGAGGTTTTCGCCTCATACGGCTCAAGAAAAGATGATTCTATAATTCTATTCTATATACTATAATATACTATATATTCTATAATTATACTATTTATACTATATTATATCTTTACAGTATATCTTTACAGAAAAAAAATCTCAGTCGTACTCCTAACTCAAGTTGGATAGTTTTAAAAGAGTTCGAAAGGAAATCTTTCTAATTTATTGAGCTGTCTCTAACTTATTTTTTTGTCTCCTTTAGGATCTATTTTTTTTTTTGCTCATTCTGATCCAATTGTTGAGACAAGTGAAAATAGTATTTACTTGTTCCGGAATTCGTTGTCTTTGCTTTACGATTTTTGAAATCTTTGGGTTTAGACATTACTTTGGTGATCCTTACTCCTTTTCAAAAAGGCAGCAACATACCTTTTTTTTATATGGAAAAAAGAACAATCATACGAAAGATTGATTTCTTTGTGATACACTTTTGATCAAAACAGTTTTAAAATTTCGACAAATTTGACTTTTTTTTTTATTTCAAACTTGTTAAAATTTTAACCTCTCCATTTATATATTCTATTGATGATCTATTTACTAATGATCTATTTACAAAGTTGGTCTAACTTATTGATTATCACTAACCCTAGATTATTCTCCCGATAAATAAATCAATCGTTTTTACTCGAGCTCCACCATATGCTATACCATTAGTCTTTTTATTTACCAACCTAAGGCAAATGAAATTAGGTTCCTAGCAGGACAAACTATGTCGAGACAAGAGCATCTTCATTCCTATAGAAAATGATGGATGGCAAAATCCACAGCCAATCATGTCCTTCAAGTCGCACGTTGCTTTCTACCACATCGTTTCAAACGAAGTTTTACCATAACATCCCTCTCCCTTGATTTTTATTTTGAAGCGTATGCAATTGATTCAATATGAAATCATGAATAGTCATTGGCTGAACCGATATATAATATATCACACTTACCTATCCATAGATAGATAAGTTTTTGTCCGAAAAGGATTTCACTTAAATTAACCCCATATTTTATCATATGAAGAAAATCACATGAAAAAAAAATCTTTTATTTTTACTTTTATTCAAATGAAAAAGAAATCCCCATGAATGGCTAAAGATTTTCAGCTACTTAGAATCATTATTAAATTTCAGAATAAAGGATTGGATCACATTGTATCCAACGTTAAACAGAAAAATTTTTAATTCCTTAATTTGAATTAAAATTCTATTTAAATAGAGAAGAATCCCTCGTTTATGATGAATAACGACCTGGGACGGAAGGATTCGAACCTCCGAGTAACGGGACCAAAACCCGTTGCCTTACCGCTTGGCCACGCCCCATTTTTATTTTTTTTCTAAGAAAACGCCCCATTTTTATTTTTTTTCTAAGAAAACGCCCCATTTTTATTTTTTTTTCTAAGAAAACCTAAGCTCAATATTGACTATTCGTCAATAACCAACCAAAATAAATATAGGACATGTTGTCCCTAGGATTCAACACATGTAGATATAGAATAAAAAAGATTCATTGATCATTACATAAAATTCAATTAAGATATTGTATGAAAGTAGAATTCCTTATATTCTAAGTATTTTAATTTAACTTGATTGTAAAATGTAAGGAAGTATTTTTGATTGAGGAGAGGTAAAAGAAAAAGAAGAATTTTTTTTATCTTTTATCCACCTTTTTTATTTTTATCTCATAAAAACAACTCAATCAAATCTGATAATTTATTATCATTTCAATTTCATTTTAAAGAACAAGAAAAAAATGTTTGTTATGTTTAATACTTTTAGTTTAATCTGTATCTGTCTTAATTCTAACCTTTATTCGAGTAGTTTTTTATTCGCCAAATTACCCGAGGCTTATGCCTTTTTCAATACAATCGTAGACGTTATGCCAGTTATCCCTGTACTCTTTTTTCTCTTAGCCTTTGTTTGGCAAGCTGCCGTAAGTTTTCGATAAAAAATGAATCTCTATTCAATTTATATTCGTGATTTCTTCGATAAAAAAAGATGATATTTTGATTAAAAAAATAAATAAGATCGGATAAGTCTGACATTAGGAACCCTCGATTAAAAAAGCTAAATTCTGGTATTTTATATTGTATATTGATATATTGAATTTAATATTAAATTTTAATAAGGGAGCGCTGATTTTTGATCAGCTTATTTCTTCCTTTGTTCTAACCTTCTCTTTCTAAGATCCCATACAATATCTAATTATAGATATGACAATATAATGTAAATATATTAATGTATAGCGTGTGTCGTAAAATAGGTGATCTATTTCCTTTAAAAAAAAATTATATTATTTATCTTGGAGATTATGTAATGTTTACTCTTAAATTCTTCGTTTACACAGTAGTAATTATAATTATAGATATGGCAATAAATTCATTATTATAGATATGGCAATATAATGTAAATATATTAATGTATAGCGTGTGTCGTAAAATAGGTGATCTATTTCCTTAAAAAAAAAAAATTATATTATTTATCTTGGAGATTATGTAATGTTTACTCTTAAATTCTTCGTTTACACAGTAGTAATATTCTTTGTTTCTCTCTTCATCTTCGGATTCTTATCTAATGATCCGGGGCGTAATCCTGGGCGCGAGGAATAAAAAAAGAGATGAGATTCGTTTTTCGTTTTTCATAGGTAAATCTATCAATAAATGGAATAGATACTAGATAAAGAAAGATAAAAATTTCATAAAAATAAAAGAAAATTAATAATAATAAATTCTTAAAAATTATAAAAATTCAAGTGATCGGGTGGGTCGGAGAGAGGGGGATTCGAACCCCCGGTGCGAAAAATTCGTACAACGGATTAGCAATCCGACGCTTTAGTCCACTCAGCCACCTCTCCCCATTGAAAAATTAAAGTTTATCGTGTGATGTGACACGTGAAGCCAAGATTGAGAAAAATTTGTATTTTCCTTCTTTTTTATTAATTATAAGATTAAGTAATCTAAAAAAAAAAAAGTAATGTAATCATTAATGTAATCATTGTATATAAGAATATAATAAGAATATATACTTCACTTCTTTCATTTTAAATGAAATTCGAACAATAACAATAGATAAAAATCTAATAACTAAAATATAGAAAAAGTGTAATAAAAACACATAAAAAAATGGATAAAGTGTCAGATATCCACGAATTTGATCAGTAATTAAATTAATTAAATTTTTATAATGAGTCGAAACAGATTTCTACATATAGAAAGAATACTTTATTTCTTATTTCTTTGATTTTGTACAAAGGGTTCGTTTACCCGGCCTGGTTAAGTACTGGCCGGGCCAGTACTTCTTTTGTTCCAACGAACAAAACAATTTTTGTTTTTATATTAAATCAAAATTCTTATCGAAACAAGAAGAGATATTTTAATTCCCATTATTAGTTATTAGAAATAGTGTTAGATTCTAATATATGGATTTATATAGATTATCTTAGAAATTCTCTAAATTATCTATAATCCAGTAAATTATCTTAAATTCTATATAATCCAGATTAATATATATTAATATTATTAATATTAATTTATATTTCTTAATATTATTAATATTTATTATCTTAATCTTATTTCTATATACTATATATATTTATACTATCTATATTTCTATCTATTTCTACATACTATATATATATTTATTCTATATTTATATTCTATATTATAATTATATTTATATTCTATATATATTATATATATTATATATATATATAATATATATATTTTTATTATATATTTTTATTTTATATTTTATTTTTATATTATTTAATATTATTTATATTATATTATATTATTTATATTATATTATATTATATTATATATATATATAATATATACATTAACATTATTATTATTTATATATATATTTTTTATATATTAATTATATATATATATATTTATTATATATATTTATTATATTTTTATTATATTATAAATATAAAAATTATAAATATAAAATCTAATTTTCTTTTATTTTCTTTCAAGCCCGCGTCAGAACAAAATACATGTCAATGCTGGAATTTTAATGATTCTGATGCTATCTTTATCTTGACTGTGTCTCATTACTTTTTTGTCCAAATAGTGTTGGACAAATGGTCCATTCATATCCAATAATGAATATGTAGCGGGTATAGTTTAGTGGTAAAAGTGTGATTCGTTCTATTAACAACT